GGAATGTTAAAAAAAAGATTACTACGTGATTTTTTGAATATGCCTATATCTATCGCTTTTGCTTCATTGATTTGATTCTCTCAATAGATACCGAGATTCATATTGGAAATCAAAAATATAGTAATTCAAACTATAAGACATAGGAGTAATTCAGATTGATCAGAACAAATAGATATAGCAAATAAATGGAATTGGATGCTATGTCAATCCCATATATGGAATTGATATTCGCATATATCAAGATAATATTGTAGATTGATATATAGATCCATATCAAATGCAGCCTCTATCTTTATTTTATTCCAGGGGGCAGCTTTATAACAAGAATCTAACTAATAAATAGTATGGTAGAAAGATTCATCTATTTCTTTCTACCATACTATCTATCTATTAGAATACTGCCGATTCTAGTCCACTCATTTCATTTAAGACATGAAATTGGAATCTTTTTCATTTTATTTCGTCAATTTTGGCTAAGAACTCAGAAGTCAAGTTTCATTCAAATTAGTTAATAATTAATCGTTTTGACTGACTGTTTTTACATAAATGATAAGTAGAAAAGCGGTAGGAACTAGAATAAATAGTGCAGTAGCAATAAATGCAAGAATATTTACTTCCATAATCTCATCGGTTTTTTACTTCGCAATAACTCGGGATTTAATCCCATAGAGATGATAAATCTTTGGCCTGTAAATTCAATGAATGAATATTACCTCTCGATGATCTTGAATCAGATCAATATCATGAATAACAATATCTGAACTATCAAATAAATTCGTCGTCGAGAATTGAATAGTATAACATAGGAAGTTCTTTTATCCATACCGCCCCAAACTTGGATTGCTGACCTAACCCAAAATTCCTTTATTTATTTATCATTTTTTATTATCTGTTCTTTTTTTCTCTCTAATCTATCTAGTTCCTTCTTGTACAATCATCTGATGAAGTCTCATCAAATAGCTCTTCCACTTCCAGTGGTCACATAGTTACAAACCCAAACAAACAATAAAAGCTAAATGGAAAAAGAAAGGAGTTTAGAACGAAACTATTTTTGACTTGGAAGACAAAGAAGTGTGATAAAGATGAGACCGTATAAAATGAATATTCATCAAATTTACTATTTTCCGATTTGTTCTTTCGTCGATGGGGCCTTAAAACAAAATGAAAAATAGGAAAAATGATTCATTCGCCTTTCTAAGAGGAGTAGGATCTTTGGTTGATCTGTCCTTCCCCCTCCTTTCTTCGTAGATTATTAGCCCCGGGATACCTATACCAAAAGCTCAGTGTGCAATTTGCATGAAATCTATTTTGCAACTTCAAACTAGTAAGTCAGGTTCCATAAATCCGTAGCCAGAAAAATAAATTGTTTTTTTTTTTGTTTTTTCTGGAAAGTATTTTCTTATATTCAATTTTGTATTGGACAAGAAAGGAATTCCTTTTGTGTATGCGCGCCTCAAAAAAGTATAGTACTCGATTCCATTACATGCATCGGGGGCAATCGAAAAAGCCAGCATTTCTTGGAATACTGACTATAATGCTACCAATAATTGTACTAATCCAACCGCATATGTCTTTCTCCTACCAAAAGGAAAGAAAAAAGAAATAAGGATTTCCCCTTTGCTTTGACAATGGAATTCTTCCCCCGGTCCCCTTCAGAAAAAGGGAGAGATTTTTTGATATATTTATTGGATCCGTCGGGACTGACGGGGCTCGAACCCGCAGCTTCCGCCTTGACAGGGCGGTGCTCTGACCAATTGAACTACAATCCCAGGGAAATACGGGATCTAGCAGAAAATTTGATTCTTTTTTATCTCCGGATCGGGTATTTCTGAAGTACAAAGGGAGTTATATCATCTCATGGCGGATTGGCGAATTATTGGGCCGAGCTGGATTTGAACCAGCGTAGACATATTGCCAACGAATTTACAGTCCGTCCCCATTAACCGCTCGGGCATCGACCCAGGAAGAATCAATTTTCGACTTATTGGTAATCCATGATCAATTTCCTTTCGTAGTACCCTACCCCCAGGGGAATTCGAATCCCCGCTGCCTCCTTGAAAGAGAGATGTCCTAAACCACTAGACGATGGGGGCCCGCTTGACCAACGGCCATCATACTATGATCATAGTATGATCCGTTTTTTGAAATTGTCAATATAATCAAATGATTCTAGCCGAGGGATCTTTCCCCCTTTCAGAATTGCATAGAATTGTTTTTTATTCGTCATTGACGAATTATTCATTAGAATCGACATTAGAAATCTAGTAGTAGTATTTTTTTTTTTTTGAATTATTTCAATTGAATTTATTTCTATTCGAGTCGGTCTTGAAACAATTCATTGCATTTTCTCCTAGACTTCCTAGGTAAATCCATTTTATTATTCAACAATGAGCCACTAGACACTATGTATCTACTGCACGTACTTAATGCATATATACTTATGTTTATAATATATGTACATATAGATATTTTATCCACATAGTGAATAATTCCGGAATTA